ACCGCGCCTTCGTCAATGATCCAATCAGATAAATAATTGGAACGTTCGTATCGACCTTCTTCATAGAATTACCTATTAGAAATGAATTTTCTAGCATTTGACTCCGTACCACCAAAGAATGGAGTCGCACACCGGAAAGATAGCCCAGAAAGTTGATAGAGTACTTGCCTAAGTGGTTTAGATGAACCCTTCCTGGTTGAGACGACACGTGAAAATGCCATTGCCATAAACCGACAAGGTAATATTTCCATTTATTCATCAGAAGAGGCGTATCCTTTGAAGCCAAAATGGATTTTCCTTGATATCTAACATAATGCACGAAAGGATCCTTGAACAAGCATAAGATGTCCTGAAAATCTTTAGCAAAGACTTCGACAAGATCTTCGACTTTTCCATAAAAATACATTCGTTCAACGAGGACTCGAGAGGATGTTGATCGTAAATGAGACGATTGGTTACAGAGAAAAAAGAGGATGGATTCATATTCATATACATGAGAATTATATAGAAACAATAACAATCTTGGATTCCTTTTTAAAAAAACAGAAATAGAGTTCTTTGTAGTAATAAGACTATTCGAATTAAAATACTCGTGGAGAAAGAACCGTAATAAATGGAAAGAAGAGGCATCCTTTACCCAGTAGCGAAGGGGTTGAACCAAGATTTCGGGACAAATGGGGTGGGGTATTAGTACATCTAACACATAATTTAAATGTGACAATTTGTCCTCGAAAAAAGGAAATATTGAATGAATTGATTGGAAATTTTGAGATTTTTTAAATTCTTTCCCTTCTAAAAAAGCTACCAACTGTGGGGCAAATGGAATTTCCACCACGACAGCAAATCCCTCTAATATAATTTGAGAATACAACTTATTGTTGTGCCCAAAAATTGGATTTTGGTTAGAGTCATTCGCAGCAATATTCAAATTAATCTGTTGAGACATTCGAGTAATTAACCGTTTCACACTTAGTGAACTAGATTTATTGTCATAACCCCCACCTTCCAATGAAATTATCGAGCTATTTAAACCATGATCATAAGCAAGTGCATAAATATACTCCCGAAAAAGAAGTGGGTATAGGAAGTCGTGTTGTTGAGATCTATCTAGTTCTAAATATACTTGAAATTCCTCCATTTGAAATTCGATTAAAAACAAAGGTAAGGGATTTAGTGGGCGATCAAACGATACATAGTGCGATACGGTGAAAACAAAGTATTGTAGTAAAAAAAGTAGATACCTTGAAAACGGGTCGACTCATCACCGGATTCTCTATCCTCTCATTTCCAGTTAATTGAATTGGTTTATGTTTGTTATACTCTAACAAAGTGGTTAGAAACCCTTTATTTTTTCACTCCAATCGCTCTTTTGATTTTGGAAAAAAACAACTATCTTTATCAATATACTGCTTCTTCTACACATTCATCTACAACCCATAATAGGGATTCACGAATACTTAGGACTCATTAAATAAATCGATAATCCACTCATGGGAAAACCTTTCCCCGCGTTAGGAACTAATATATTTTTAACGTTTAATTAGATCGGATAATCATTCAAATTAAGAACCGAAGCTCGTTACTTTTTGTTTCCCTATAATTAGAACCCTAGGGCTCTATCCATTTATTCACTCGACCCAACTTTTCATGAAATTTCTTTTGTTCCGCGCCAAGAATTCAAACTTGGTTTTGTGTCAATTGAACAAGAATCAAATATTCTCAAAATTATCCATTGATACGACATGCTGTTTTTTCCATTCATTCCTTTCAGGATCAGTCGTGGTCTTACAAACTCTCCCGAAGATTTGGACGAATCCCTTGCTTCATAGAAATGTGTAAAAGATGCTAGCCGTACTTAAAAGCCGAGTACTCTACCGTTGAGTTAGCAACCCAAAGAATTCGAATGGGTAGATAGAATCGGAATAAAAATAAATAAACGAAATCCAATATATTAAACTAGCAAGAACTAGAATCAAAAAATTTCTAATTGAGTCTGAACATAAAAAGAAAAAAACCTCTAGGACGGAGATAAATGGGTTCATCTTTACACGATCGAATTATATTTGTTCAATACACTATTGTCAATATGACATTGAATATCAAGATTGAGAAAATACTAAAAAAAAATAAAATGACGAAAACAAAAAGAGTTAATTCTTTATTTATTAAATTGAATTAAAATTCAAATAACAAATCAAATTTTATATATTAATAAATAGAAAGAATTAGATAAATAAAAAACTTTAGGAATACTTTTTTAGATAAATACTTGAAAAAACCGAAAAGAAAGAGGTATGAATAGAACAAAAAGGGGGGGTAGTAAAGAAAAAATTCTACAAAACTATATAAGACTCCTCCACACCCTCTTTTTTTGTTCTATTCCCTAATAGAATTTAATTTGATTAAGACTAAGTTCTGTAAAAACCCCCGCTTTCTTTGAAATATCATGAACGGTTCCTGTAGGTTGGGCGCCCTTGACAAGGAAATATAGAATAGCGGGAACATTTAAATGGGTTTGATTATTTATCGGATCATAAAAACCCACTTTCTGAAGATCTCTTCCTTCTCTTCGGGATCGACCATCAATTGCAACGATTCGATAAACGGCTCATTGGGATAGATATAGATGAACAATACCCCCCCTAGAAACGTATAAGAAGTTTTCTCTTCGTACGGCTCGAGAAAAAAATGGTTAGAAGTGAGAGTTATGTCTATGTATAGAATTAGAATGTAAAATAGATCTATAAAATAATCAAATCAATTAGAGATTTAAGCCCTTCTTTTTTTTGTTTCTTTTGAAAAATGAAAAAGAAACAAAAAAGCATTCCTACTCTCATAACTCAAGTTGGATAAGTTTCAAAGCCCAAACGAAAATCCTTAGGCATTTCCTTTTTTGAGTGGTCTCAAGCCTCTTTTTTGTTTGTCTCGTTTCGAATCGAATCGATTTTTGGATTTTTCATTCTGATCGAATTGTTGAGACAATTGAAAATGGTATTTCCTTGTTCCAGGACCCTTTCTCTTTGCTTTGAATCGTTGGGTTTAGACATTACTTCGGCGATCTTTAATGTTTTTTTAGTTTTAAATTTTGAAAAAATGGCAGCAACACACCCCTTTTTGATTTCTTTCTATCAAAGAATCATACGAACAATTGATTGCTACGGGATAAACTTTTGATGGAAAGAGTTTTCCCAATTCCAACAAAATTTCCCCTTGCTTTTGGATTTATAAATTGCTCGAATCAGATCCTTTCGATTTCTATATCAAAATCGAAATTGACTTACGAAGTTTTTTCCAACTTATTGATTGGTATTAACCCTAGACCCTTGCCCCTGAGAAATGAAGAAATACTTTTACTCGAGCTCCATCCTGTCCTAGTTACATTACCACCCACCAAAAGGTGAGGATTCTAATAGAACAGAAGAAAGAATGTCGAGCCAAGAGCCCATTCATATAAAATCGAAAATGGTGGATGCAAATCCACAGCGGATCATGTCCTTCAAGTCGCACGTTGCTTTCTACCACATCGTTTCAAACGAAGTTTTACCATAACATTTCTCTAGTTTGGAACTGGTATGTAATTGATTCCATTATGGAATCATGAATAGTCATTGCTTCAGTCTATACACAGTCTTTTTTCCTTGTATATGAAGGGAATATTTAGATTGTTAGTCTTTCATCCGTAATCCTGAAATGAAAGATCAAATCAGAATTACAAAAAAAAAAAAATGGGTGATTTCCATATCTATCAGATTAGACTGAACAATTTTCGTTGGAAGTAATTATGTATATTGTATGTTAAATATTTAATAGTAAGGTAAGGGCTCACCACAAATCTTAAAAAAAGCGAAAGAACATTATCTCTGAAATAGAAGGATAGCAATCCATGCATATAAGCCTTTCCTCAAATTTTGCGTCGTTTTTTGTCGTGGGCTTCAGATTCAATAATCTTTACCCAAATTGAAAATACTTGAAAATACTGTAAATAAGCTGTATGAATCACCCCCGTATCAATTGTTATTCCCGAGATTTACAATTATTCATTAAATAAAGCCCAAGACAAAATACCTAAAATTTGGGGTTAGGGTCAAAGAAAATCCATTCCATGTGGAACAGGATTATTGGTTAATGAGATTTGGACCGACACCGATATTCAAATCGGTATATTTCGTTGTTCCCTAACTCTTATCTACTCCCACCCCAAATTCTTTCTGCGGGGATGATGAATCCTAAAAAAAGATCCTATTTTAGGGGATGCTAGACTATTTTGTATAGATACAAAGACAAAAAGTCCCACATTGTTTCCTTCTAATTTTTTTTTATTTTAATCGAACCCAGTTTTACTTAAGAGACTTAATCCCGAATTCAATCAGTACCAGGAATACCCTCTTCTTTAGAATTCCGAAATGAAAAGAGAATAATTGGGACTGTAAAAAGATAAGAAATGAGGAGGCTTTCGCATTTCGATTTAGAATGTATCTTTGAAAATTCAACTCGATAGGGAACGTAAGACTTTTCTAAGAAACTTACTTAAATATGAAAGGGGGAGGAAAGGGGGGGGCCTACGCAAAAATGCCCATCCAAGGTTTTTAAATTCAAACTCTTGTGATCGGCGTTCGCCGCTTGCGTGGACCACAAATGCATTCAGTTCCATTTTTGTATTATTTGAATTCGATTTCATTTGTGAAAAAAGGTCTGATTCCGAAAATAATTTTTGAAAATAAAAAAAAAAAGACGGACATTTTATCAAAAATTATACTTAAGAGAGTTGCTCAAAGGGGGGAATTCTTTTTTTTTTTCTGTCCGGCCTGGGACGGAAGGATTCGAACCTCCGAATACCGGGACCAAAACCCGTTGCCTTACCACTTGGCGACGCCCCATTTCAATTTCTATTCGGTACTAATAAACCGTAGTATTGGGTGTTCGTCAATTCCAGTCCAAGCCCTAAAATTCGATTATTGTTTTAGTTTAGGGTTGTGACACGCGTAGGTGTAAAATCAAACTTAATTTCTTGATCATTACATAGAATTCAATTAAGATATTGTATGAAAGTATGATTTATTCAATTCTCACACGAGAATAGAAGGATTTGGGTTTTGATTGGTTCGGTTCCAAGAAGTCTTTTTTTTGTCTACCTTACTTTCTTTTCTTCCTTTTTATCTTATATCAATAAGATATTAATAACTCAATCAAAATACAATTATCTCCAAAAAAAAAAGGTTTGTTATGCTTAATATCTTTAGTTTAATGTATATCTGTCTTAATTCTGCCCTTTATTCGAGTAGTTTTTTATTCGCCAAATTGCCCGAGGCCTACGCTTTTTTGAATCCAATTGTAGATGTTATACCAGTAATACCTCTTCTATTTTTTCTCTTAGCCTTTGTTTGGCAAGCTGCTGTAAGTTTTCGATGAGATCTTTAATATTGGACTAGAAAAATTCATGATTTATTCGAGTTCGAGAAAAAAATTCTAACAATGGATAAGATCAGATGAGTCGTACAATATGAACGAACCCTCGCCGCAATTCAAACAGTTAAATTCGTGGGGAGCCACGATCCATTTTGATCCCCCATTTGTTATTTGTTGATTATGACCCTTTTTCACTGAAACCATATTAGAGCCAACCACAATGTTGAATTCGAATTGTGTGAATTTCTGAAAACTCTTTTCGATTTATAGATTATAGAATCGAAATTCTAAAAAGAACTTCATTTCTTGATGTAAAAATCGGATATGTAGTATAAAAATAGAGAATCTATTCTTTTTTTTTTCTTTTCCCCAAAAAACTTATTTGGAGATTGTGTAATGCTTACTCTAAAACTCTTTGTTTACACCGTAGTGATATTCTTTGTTTCTCTCTTCATCTTCGGATTCCTGTCTAATGATCCAGGGCGTAATCCCGGACGCGAAGAATAACAAAAAGAAGGGGTTGCTTGCTTTAGTCGTATCAATGTTCTTAGGGTTTTCTCGATTCCACATCTGTTACTATTAAAAAAAAAGGAAAAGTGTTCGCTAAATTGGAATTTGAAAGATACGAAGCGATCGACCGAAACGGAAAGAGAGGGATTCGAACCCTCGGTACGAATAACTCGTACACCGGATTAGCAATCCGACGCTTTAATCCACTCAGCCATCTCTCCTAATTGAAAAAAAAAAATAATTACTATGTTACATTGTTACATTACACAAAAAATAATGCTTGAAAAAAGCCCGTCTTTACTTTATTTTATATCTTTACTTTCTATATTCTCGATATTCTAGAGCATATAGAAAGTAAATTGATTATAGAGCTCATAGAAAATATAGCTTATAGAATATATTTTTTTTATTGTCTTTTGTATTCTATTATATAAATAGATCTAACTTTTATCAGCAATTCCATTTCTATCATTTATAGAAAATTAAAAGACAGAAAGCATTCGAAAGAGATAAAATAGAAAAAACCTAAAGAAAAGAATATCTCTTTAATTTCGTTCAACGGGGCCTTTTTTATTTCCACTTCGACGGCCTGGCCTGGTCAGTACCCAGCCGGGCCTTTTTTTGTTCTAATGAACTATACCGCCGAACCATAGAAAAAATGCGAACCATAACATAAACAAAAAGAATTTATTTGGATTTGATTTGAAAACCCAAAAATGAAATACTTCTTTTATTGTATTCAACGAACAAGAAAAAGAAGGACTATTTCCATTCCTATGATGATATAGAATTAGAATCAAAGTGTCATTTCTTATTATTCTTTCGTTTCTTTTTTTTTTTATTTCCATTTTTTTTTCCTTTTCCTGGAAAAAAATACTGAAAAAAAGGAAAAATGGAACTAGGGATTTTTTCACAATCCACTTGTTTTTGTCTTATGACTTAAGTTGTTTTGTCGAGCCATATTTGTCAAAATTCGTCCAACAAAAGAGTTTTTTTTTTTATTATGAAATTTTTCATTATGAAATTTAGTTATTTAAACGAAATAACTCCTCCTTTCCTAATTGCATTAGGACTCCTGACAAATACGTCAACGTTCTAATTTCGAATTTGCATTTCATGATTATTTTGAATTTTTGTTCTATCTTGATTACATCCGATTCTCTTGTTCGACAAAAGGCCCTTTTTTAGACAATAATTGCATTGTAGCGGGTATAGTTTAGTGGTAAAAGTGTGATTCGTTCAATTAATCCTCTTATATAGTTAAGGGGTCATTCAGTTTAATTGATATTCCAATCAAAAACTTTATTTCTTAAAAGGATTAAAGTTGAATCCTTTCACTCTAAAATTCAAATAAAAGATTTGGGGAAAAATATCCGTTCTCGTGATTTGTATCCAAGGGTCAATTCGAAATTGAAAATTTGGATTATGAAATTGCGAAACATAATTTTGTTTTTGAATTGGATCAATACTTCCAATTTTTTAAGTATAAGTAAAGGATCCATGGATAAAGATAGAAAAGTCTAGTTCGAATCGTAACTAAATCTTCAATTTTGGTTTTTTATATTTATAGGTTAGATTGAAGCA